ACCTAATATTTATGTTTTATGCTTTTAAAATAAGATTTCCTCCGCTTAATGGATAACCATTTGTTACCAATGGAGAATTTCTTATCATCTTAAATTCAGGTGATTGGATTTACACCAACGGAAACCATAAACTTAATACACAATAGAGGGATATGATAGAGTTTTTTTTTAATAATGAATGGAGTTCCTTTTTCCATCCTATCCCATTCACCGGTACTGATCGTTGATACTGTAAAAGTAGTTTTCTTGCTTTTGTGCCAGCTCATGATCTAAACGAGTCGCACATACACCCTAGTACATGTTCCTCGACGCTGAGGGCACCCCCGAAGAGCGGGGGATTTCGTGACATTTCTGATTGGCTGTCTTGTATTTCTAATAAGTTGTTTAATAGTTGGCATGTTGAATCGTATACATAATATGATGGGTTGGTTTAGATTGATCCTAACCGAATGATGATGAATTACTTCTATTTAATAGAATATTAAATTCGAAGATAAAATCTCAAATCACAGATTTGCGCGAAATCCATGTTATTTTCATTGAACTGCTACAAGATCAACAATTCCATAAGCTTGGGCTTCTGTTGCTGACATAAAAATATCTCTTTCCAGATCTTCGGATACAACCCATAAGGGGTTGCCCGTTCTTTGTGCATAAACCCTTGTGAGGGTTTCACGCAGTTTCAGCAGTTCTTCCGCTTCCAGGACAAATTCGCCTACTTGTGCCATATAAAAACCACTAGCAGGTTGATGCATCATTACCCTGATGATATAACAAAATAAAAGCTTCCCCTATCTCGCATGATAAAGCAAAGAGAAAAGAAAGATAAAGAATAGAAAAAAGATAGAATTGAACAACCGTACAGGCATCTTTTGTGCATACGGCTCTACAAGAAAATTGACCCCCCTCCTTTCTATTGAAGAAAGAAAAAAATAGAATCTATCAGACTCAGATCAGATGGGTAAATAATCAAATTGCCATCCTTCCTTTCGGAGGAGTTAAAAAATACTATGATGGCTCCGTTGCTTTATATGTTTCTTTTTTCTTTTTTTGTCTGTGATTCAGCAATCCCAAAGTTTCTTTTTAATCCGATCAAATAAGGAAAAAATCTTTTTTTTTTTTTCGTACTCTTTCATAACATAAATATTGTTAAGAACTCTCCGGCATGAAAACAAAAAAGTTTGTGACGCTAAACTGAACTCCCGATAGATAAGAGAAAATCGGAAATACCCCTTATCTCATACTACTCTCTCGATACAGAATCTAATGTTTTGAAAAAAAAAAACAATACAAAAATTTCTCATATCGAATTCGAAGTGCCATGCTATTATTACTTAGTATTCATATGGCGAAGGCATAGTCTTCTTTTTTCTCTCAAATAAAAACCTCATTGGCGCCAAGCGTGAGGGAATGCTATACGTTTGGTAATTTCTCCTCCGACCAGGATAAAAGATGCCATTGAAGCGGCTAATCCTACGCATACTGTATGGATCTCTGGTAGCACAATTTGCATAGTATCATAAAGGGCAATCCCAGGTATTACCCAGCCCCCAGGAGAGTTTATAAACAAATGCATCTCTTTGGCATCATCCTCCATACTGAGAAATACCAGAAGACCAATAAGTTGATTCGAAAGCTCGCTAGTAATCCCTTGGCTTAAAAAAAGTAATCTTTCTCGATAAAGTCGGTTGATTAGGGTAAAATTGTATCCCTTAGGAACCGTACATGCGTCTTTTGATGCATACGGTTCAAAAAAATTGTGAATCAATGTATAGATTCCAGCCCTCTTTCTTTTTTTCTAGAAAGGTTCTTTCTTACTTCTAACGAAAGGGCTTTTCTTCGATTTTTCAATAAAGACGAGTTTTGACTCCTTTTTTATATTTTCGATTTTCCATTATAAAATTATAAGTTATAAGAAAGGGTCATTAAACTTATCGAATTAACTTCTCATTGATGTATTCTTTCATCGAGATTTAATTCAAACCGCGATGGTATTTTCTTGTTCCTGAATGGGTCTGTTTCATCTTTTTAGGTTTATGCTCTACTCCGGGTAAAGATCCGCCCGATTTGGATTTGTACATATAGGACAAATGCTCCCATTACCATTTCTTTTTGTATTTCTTTTTTTTTTTTTTTCAATTCATTTTATACAAGTATTTATTAGAGTTGAGATAACTTTGCTTGACAATTAGGATCTCTTTACAAAGAAAAAATATGAATAGCAATCATAGATATCTTACCAATCCAATTGGGTTTTTTCTAAACGGAGCCTGGATACTTCATTTTTTTAGTCCAACCAAGCCAACCATAAATTATTCTAATTGATAATAGTAATATGAATCCCCTCAAAAATGGATCTAATTGCACTTCACGCTCCAAATTTTTGATGATTCAATTTATCTTTCTTGGGCGAAACGGGGGATATCTCGATCGGAGGAGAGAACGGGGAAATACCATGTGACCCAATATATCTGACAAGTCGCACTATATGTCAATCCAC